TATCTTTGAGGAACCATAGGATTCTCTGAAAAGAATTGCAACACACGACTATAAGATATTCTATTTTTCCATAAAAATGTGTTCGCTCAAGAAAGACTCCAGAAGATATTGATCGTAAATAAGAAGACTTTTTACGAAGAAACAGAAATAGATATTCGCATTCATATACATAAGAATTATGTAAGAAACAAAAGAATCTTTTCTTTCTTTTTGAAAAGACGTAAATGGATTTCTTTGAAGTAATGAGGCTATTCAAATTGTGATATTCGTGGAAAAACAATCGCAATAAATGCAAAGAAGGAACATCTTTGATCCAGCATTGAAGGATTTGAACCAAGATTTCCAGATGGATGGGATGGGGTATTAGTAGATCTGACACATAATTTAAATGTGATAATTTATCCTCTAAAAAAGGAAATATTGAATGAATAGATCGTAAATTCTGAGATTTTGGTATTCTTTTTTTTTCAAGGGAAGATACTAATCGCGATGAGAATGGAATTTCCAGAATGACTCCAAAACCTTCTGATACCATTTGAGAAGAAAAATGAGAAGAAAAAGAATTCTTGTACCCCCAAAATTCATTTTGGTTAGAATCATTCACCGAAGAAATCAAAGATTTCTGTTGATACATTCGAATAATTAAACGTTTCACAAGTACTAAACTAGATTTATTGTCATAACCGAGAATTTCTACAGGTTCGTAAAAAATCAAACTATTGAAGCTATGATAATGAGCAAGTGAGTAAATATACTCCTGAAGGAGTAGTGGATATAGGAAGTTTTGTTGCCGAAATCTATCTTTTTTCAATCTAAATATCCTTAGTAATTCTGCCATTTAAATACATTTCTACTGTAACTAAAAAAGAGAGGCACTTCTTGTGTTATGAAATGATACATAGTGCAATATGGTCAGAACGGTGTATGCGTATGTTGTATGTAGTATATTGTTTCTCTTATACTCAAATACTATTTATAATATTAGAATTATATTATTTAGAATAAATTATAGATATAATAAAATAGTCTAACTTATAACTAGAAGAAACTCTAATTATTCTAAGGGATAATTCGAATATCTAATAATAGAGTCTGGTATTAATATATACTATGCACTGCCTATACTTTTTAGACTTTGACTTTAAATAATATATACCCGGAGACAGAGAGCCCAATCTACAGATCTTTTTCCTTTCCCCTTTATATCCAATTTGGTTTTCTGTGCCTTGTTAATATAACAAGAATAACAATAAAAGAAATATAGAAAATAACAATAAGAAAAAGGGGTAAAAATCTTTTATTTTCGCAACTAAATCACTCTTTTGACTTTGGAAAAAGAAAATTCTTTTTTTATCACTATACTATTTCTTCTACACATCCGTCTCCAATCCACAATAAAGAATAATTAGGATTAATAAAAAAAAAGAATCAATGGTCCACTCACAATTAACAAGAGAACCTTTTCCCACATCAGGCACTAATCTATTTTTAACTTATAATTAGTAATTTGATCGGGTAATCATTCAAATTAAGAAGAGAAGCTCGTTGCTTTTTTGTCTTACTTGAATTGGAGCCATAAAGCTCTATCCATTTATTCACTAGACCCAAAATACTTTACTGAACTTTAAAATTGTTGTTATAAAAAGAAAAATTCTCGTTCTATTTCTATTCTGAGTAATAGAAATCCTATTTTTCTATTATTATAATGTATAATATTCTTTTTACGACATGCTTTTTTTTCCATTCATTACCTTTCAGGATCAGTCGCGGTCTTATAAACTCTACCAATAGTCTAGACGAATTCCTTCATCCAAATGTGTAAAAGATCATAGTCGCAATTAAAAGCCGAGTACTCTACCGTTGAGTTAGCAACCCCGATCAATATTTAAGTTTAGATATGATCGAAATAAAAAAAATCCAGCAAAATCATCCATTTTCCTAAAGTGAAGGAAATAGCCAATAGGGAATGGGGATAAAAAGATCTATTTATATTTATATACGATATTTATATACGATCAAATTATATTTGTTTGATACGACATTGTCAATATGAATGGACTTTTTAGAAAACAAATTTCAAGAAATTAGATAGAAATTTGTGTTGAATTAGCACAACAGAAAAAATCAAACTTTGAGCAAAAAAAAAATAAGAAATCAAGGAATGGGTAGATATAGAAAAAAGAGTGGCTTTCTTTAATCAAAAAAATAAAGGTACAATACAAATAAAAGAAGTAAAGATTACCCCCCTTGTTGGGGGGTTCCACAAAAAGAAGCAAGAAAAAAAATAAGAAAATAAGTATGAATAGAACAAGAAAAGAAAAAACTTTGAATAAAGAATTACACAAAGATAGGTATTAATTACCCTATCCTTTTTTTATTCATGATTCTTGTTTTCCCTTTCTTTTTTTATCAAAAAAAACTCGAAATTATTTAAAGAATTCTGCCTTCCTTAAAATATCATAAACAGTTCCTGTGGGTTGAGCACCTTTTTCAAGGAAATATAAAATAGCAGAAACATTTGAATAAGTTTGATTCTTTATCGGATCATAAAAACCCACTCTTCGAAGATCTCTTCCTTCTCTTCGGGATCGAACATCAATTGCAACGATTCGATAGATGGCTCATTGGGATAGATGTAGATAAAAGATGCCCCCCTAGAAACGTATAGGAAGTTTTCTCCTCATACGGCTCAAGAAAAAATGATTCTTATTTCTAGAATTTCTATTTCTATCTGAATTTCTATTTCTATCTATATAGATAGAAATAGAAAGAAAAATGGATCCATAAAGAATTAGACTGTAATTTGAGCCTTTTTTTTTACTTCTTTACAGAAAAAGAAATTTCATTTGTACTCGTAACTCAAGTTGGGTAGTTTTGAAAGAGTTCGAAAGGAAATCCTTAGAATTTCTTGAGCTGTCTCTAACCTCTTTTTTTGTCTCCTTTTGGATCTCTTTTTTTTTACTCATTCTGATCCAATTGTTGAGACAAGTTAAAATAGTGTTTTCTTGTTCCGGAATTTGTTGTCTTTGCTTTGTGAAATCATTGGGTTTAGACATTACTTCGGTGATCCTTCCTCCTTTTCAAAAAGGCAGCAACATACCTTGTTGTTTTTTGTTCTTTTTATGGAAAAGGGAAAAATCCCACGAAAGATTGATCCCTTTGTGATACACTCTTAATCGAAACAATTTGAAAATTTTGATTTTTTTTCATTTCAAACTTGTTCAAAAAGGAACCTCTCCATTTATCTATATTTAGATATGGATGATCTATTTACAAAGTTGGTCTAACTTATTGATTGTCACTAACCCTAGATTATTCCCCCATAGATGAATAAATCATTTTTGCTCGAGCTCCATCATATGCTATACCTTTAGATACCATTAGTATCTTTGTATCTTTATTTAGAAACCCAAAACAAATTAAATCAGATTCCTAGCAGAACAAACTATGTCGAGACAAGAGCATCTTTGTTCGTATAGAAAATGGTGGATGTAAGAATCCACAGCCAATCATGTCCTTCAAGTCGCACGTTGCTTTCTACCACATCGTTTCAAACGAAGTTTTACCATAACATTCCTCTACTCTAATTTTATTTTAATTTGGAAAACCATATGCAATTGATTCAATATGGAATCATGAATAGTCATTGGCTGAACCGATACATAATAATCTACACTTATAGATAAGTGTTTATCCGAAAGTGTTTATCCGAAAAGAATTTCACTTAAAATTACTCCATATTTTCTCATATGAATAATATCACATGAAAAAACAAATTAGTTTTAAGCAAACTTAATTACATCTTCAACAGATCTTTCGAGATTGTCCATCATAAAAGCTCCCTCTTTTTCTTAAAAAAAAAAAAGAAATGAGAAACCTCAAAAAAAACCTTTGACTCTACTTTTATTCAAATGAAAAATAAATTCCCATGAATGGATAAAAGTTTTTATCCACTTTAACTAAAAAATATACTAAACTAAATATTTTTTTTTTAATTCATAAATATTCAATTAGAAAATAATAATAATAAGATAATATTATTATGAAAATTATACATATACAACAAAAATATAAAATATATTCTTATGTAATAATTATGTATTTATTACATATGATTATAGGATTTTATTATGATTTTATGATTCTAATATTTATTAGAATATTTATTCTTATTTATTATGCTAATATTTCATATTATGATTTACTTAATTATTTACCATTTCCAATTGAATCTGATTTTCATTGAATTTAAAACAGAGATATAGTTTTATAATCAAATTTCTTTGTTTTCATTATTATGGAGTAAAAAAAGTCTCGTGTAAGGTAAGATCAAAGAGAAAATCAGAATCCTCGGATTCTGATATTTTCGCATCCATCTCCATCATATAAAACAAATAATCGTTAACGAAAGTAATCATGAATATTTAAGAATAAAATACTTTAGTAAAAAAGTAAAAAAAAAAAGATATGATTCTAAGAATCATTCTTAGAATTCAGATTAGATAACATTGTATCCAACATTCAACCATTAAACAGAAAATTGTTGAATTCCTTTTTCAATTTCAATAGAGAAAAATCTTTCGTTTATGATGCAAATGATCTGGGACGGAAGGATTCGAACCTCCGAGTAACGGGACCAAAACCCGTTGCCTTACCGCTTGGCCACGCCCCATCTTGATTTGGTCTAAGAAAAACTAAGATAAATATTGGTTATTCGTCAATAACCAACCCAAAGAAATATAGGGCATGTTGTCGCTAGGATTCAACACAATAGATATAGAATCAAAAAGATTAATTGATCCTTACTTAGAATTCAATTAATATATTGTATGAAAATAGAATTCCTTGTATTCTTATTTTATTGGAGAATTTAAGGAAAAATTCTTGATTGGGGAGAAGTCAAATAAAAAGAAGAATTTATTTCTTTTATATACCTTTTTATTTGAAATTTTCCCTCAGAAAAACAACTCAAGAAAATCTGATAATTTATTATCATTTCAATTTAATTTGAATCTTTAAGAACAAGAAAAGAATATTCGTTATGTTTAATATCTTTAGTTTAATCTGTATCTGTCTTAATTCTACCCTTTATTCGAGTAGTTTTTTCTTCGCCAAATTGCCCGAGGCTTATGCTTTTTTCAATCCAATTGTAGACATTATGCCGGTTATCCCTGTACTCTTTCTTCTCTTAGCCTTTGTTTGGCAAGCTGCTTTAAGTTTTCGATAAAAATGAAATCTCTATTCAATTCATAAATTATTTGATAAAAAAAAGATGAGATTTTTATTCTGAAAATAAATAAGATCATGAATAAGATTCAGATAAGTCTGGACATTAGGAACCCTCGATTCAAAAAGCGAAATTCTGGTATTTTCTATTGAAATTGAATAAGGGAAGGGGACGATGATCTTTATCTTTAATCAGCTTATTTCTTTTGTTCTAACCTTTCCTTTATAAGATCCCATACAATACCTAATTATAGATATGGATATGGCAAGAAATTTTTGGTAACGAAAAAATACGAATCTTATTACATTAGAAAGAAATTCGCGAAAATAAATGAAAAAAAACTTCCTTTTTTTTTTTCATCTTTAGAGCGTCATATAAAAATAGTGTATAGTGTGTTTCGTAAAATAGATGATCTATTTCCTTAAAAAAAATGATCTTATCTTATCTTGGAGATTTGTAATGCTTACTCTTAAACTATTCGTTTACACAGTAGTAATATTCTTTGTTTCTCTCTTCATCTTCGGATTCTTATCTAATGATCCGGGGCGTAATCCTGGGCGTGAAGAATAAAAAAAAGAGATGAGATTCCTTTTTACTTTATTTTTTCATAGGTACATAGGTAAATGTATAAATAAATGGAATAGATGCTATATAAAGATAAAAGAAAAAAAGAAAATAATTATTCCAATTCGAAAATATAAAGTGATCAGGGGTCGGAGAGAGAGGGATTCGAACCCTCGGTACGAATTATTCGTACAACGGATTAGCAATCCGACGCTTTAGTCCACTCAGCCATCTCTCCCCATTCCAAATTGGAAATTTATCATGTGATTTCACACGTGAAGTCAAGATTGATAAAAAATTTTTATTTTCCTTCAATGCTTCAATGATTCGAAACAGATTCCTCCAATAGCCAATAGAAAGAATACCTTACTTCTTTGATTTTGTACAAATTGTACAAAAAGTTCATTTCCCTGGCCTGGTTAAGTATAAGTACTGGCCCGGCCAGTACTTCTTTTTTTCCGACGAATAAAAATTGTTATTGAATATTGAAACAAGAAGAGTAATTTTCATTGCCATTCCTAATTCTTATAAATTATATAAATATAAGATTTTAATAGATAGATTATCTTAGAAATTCTTTAAAAAATTATCTATACCTATATTAATAGAATATATTCTATATTGAATATTTCAATTCAATATTAGAGATTCTATATCTATTCTTAATTATATAATTATATATCTATTCTTAGTATATTATAGAATATATTCTAGTAAATTATAGTATAAATTAAGAGTATAAATTAAATAAATTAAAATATTTAGTCTTTCTAGTAAAAATAGTAAAAGTGTTTTAGTATTTTTAGTATATAGTATATAGTAATACTATTTTTCGTCTTTCTTTTCTTATTTTTAAGTATAAAATTTGGAAATTAATTAATGAAAAACAAATTTCATTTGAAATAAAAGTTGAAGTTCAGTATTCTATTCATCTTAATAATTCATTTAAGAAGTCTTAATAAGAAGGGAGTATTAAGAAAGAAAAGAAATATATCTGATAAGAGAAATAATATCAAATAGAAAACACATATTTCTAAAATGAGACTATAAATAATTTACTTGTTCAAAACAAAGGACAAGCTTGAAAGTTCGAGGACCAAATTAACCGAATTCAGAAAATATGGCGGTTCAAATGAAGGAAGGTTAAAAAAAAAATATTTATGACTTTAGTACACTATTGAAATTTGACTAAACTTTTTGCTATTAACCTATTTTTTTTTCAAGTTTTCAATCCCACGCCGCAGCGGAACAAAATACGTGTTCATGCTGGAATTTTCATGATTCTGATGCTATCTTGCCTGCGTCTAATTACTTTATTGGACAAATGGTCCATTTATATCCAATAATGAATATGTAGCGGGTATAGTTTAGTGGTAAAAGTGTGATTCGTTCTATTAACAACTTCAATAGTTAAGGGGTCTTTCCATTTTTTTCATATTTCATATTCCGATCAAAAACTTTATTTCTTAAAAAGATTTAATCCTTTACCCCTCAATAGGACATTTGAGGAAAAAATATACATTCTCACGATTTCTATCCAAAAGGCAATCAGAATTAAAAAAAAAATTGGATTATGGAGTCGAGAAGCATAATTTTTTTGATTGGTTCAATTCTTCCAATTGAATGAGTATGAATAAAGGATCTATGGATGATAGTACAAAATTTTCAATCGTAACTAAATCTTCAAGTTTTGCGCTGAAAAAGGGGGA